CAATAAACCATGTTTAGGTTCTCGTTTCGGGAGATCTTGGAACGTGCCCGTCGTGTGAATGCGCATACAAATAGGGTCACTATTCGCCTACTACTAATAAGGTAAGGGCGGAGAGTGGATTCTAGATTATATCAGTCGGGTAGGCGGGTTCTGGGAAAATCTCTACGAATTCTTCTTTGCAAGAGACATCCTTGGGTTTAGTGATGTCTCCGGCAGCCTTGCCGGGATCTCCAGATCGAATAATTGGTTTACAAGACAAGACGCTCTTAGGGGGTCTGGTCTTCTCGGATTCCAGCTCATCAGAGTCAAGCTCAGAGGGGAAGGTTGGAGAAGTCCATTGTCTTTGGCTTATTCGCTTCCAACCGTTCAATGAAAGCGAACCAGACCCAACCCTTTGTCAATCCCCCGGGTATAACTCTGATTGGAAAGACCGATGTGAACAAGCGGGGCACTGTCCTCAATGTCGCACCTGTCAGGAGCTCTTTGAGGAAAGGGGATGAACAGCTAGGCTGTTGACGGGACCGGGGAAAGCACCCCTCTATGGCTTTGCTTTCATTTCACGAGTGGACCTTACCAACCAAAGCTTATGAGGCCGGAGAAGGACTTAACTCAATCTCTATTAAAGTCACGCACTAAAAAGGGATGCACAAATCGGATCAGAAGAAACTTACTAGGTAGCAGCTCCCAAAGAGTCAGAAGATCCCTTACTTGTGAACTGGTTTGGTTCGATCCAAATTCATTCTTCTTTTGTGACTAAGGATCTTTTTCTTTCCCCCATAAATTAGCTTGTACAGACAGTTAGAGTTAGTTCAATAGTGGATGCCCGACTCTAGGACACTGCTTTACATCTACTATCATTTATGCTATTATCTATACCATTATCTATCGGAATCACTGATCAAAGCAAAGACCATTAACTACGGAGAATCTAAAGCGAGGCGCGGGTTAACTGATTGGTATCTACCACTTCTAAAAGAAATATACTAAGTAGAGTGGCTTTGCCTTAGAGGAAGAGCGGGATGGGGATGGTTTTGTTTTGAAATCCTTTTTTGATGCGCGGGGTAAAGTCCCTTAGCAATGGTTAAAGAGACTTGCCTTTCCGCCCGGAATCATGTCTTTTGTTTAATGAGAAGGGATATTCCATCCACCAACTCTAAGACTGAAGTGGAAGTCAAGGGGAGAGAGATGGTGGACAAAGTGATTCCAATTTAGGAGAAAATGATCCAAAGAGACGGTAAGGCCTTAATCGCTTCAAATTTTTAATTTCTTTCTCACCGTATAGATGCTTTCTTATTATTTCAATACAGCATTAGCGGTTCTTGGTGTAGTTTATTTTTTTGCTGAAGTAAGAAGGTCTTACCGTCACGCCATTCGTCGATAGGGCAAGCATTGCTCTGTTCCCCTAAAGTCTCCGTTTCAGTCGCTCCCAAAGTTTATGTCGATCAAAATCTTCCTTCCTCTGTCCCCTCCTTGGTTCAAACTCAATGGGACAGGGTAGTGCCGGTCCCGCAGCCACTGTAGCTCGGTTGTGCTTGCATTTTCCATTTGCTTTCTATGTAGACTCTGCTTTCGTAAGACAGATTTCACATCGATCCCTAGAGGTTATAAACCTCCCAACTTCGTAACATTTTCGGGAGAGGACAAGCAGTCAACAGTTGTTAGGCTTTTCGTAATAACCTCGCTTGTGGAGGGACATGGACCAAAACTAAACCTGTTGGCTAATACGTTGTGAAGCTGGCTCTGGCCTCTGCTGCGGGTCATTTGAATGACTATTAATATGACTAACATTCCCTTATCTAAATCTAAGGGACCGACCACAAGGTTTGCACATCAAGTTTATCTCGGACCTTGTGACATTGATCTTTTTCTGCTTTGTTAAGTTGGTGAAGACCGGTCACCTCAATCCTTTTCGGAAAGTCTTCCTTCTATAATAAATTATCAGATATACAGCATTATCCGCCTAGCCCTTTGTATGTACCAGTTACCGGAAGAGTACAGGCTAGGAGGAAGGCAAGCGCCTCCCAATGCAGGCTAAGCTCACCCTACACCTGACAGAACGGAACCATAAAGCTAGGCTTCAAAAGGAACGATAGAAAGCTCTGACAAAGCCATGAACCGGAAATCTTTCTATAAAGAAATAGGTCGAATCCCTGTAACCGAAGTCTCTCCCTCTCTATTCCTATCCGAGCCGACCATAGCCTAATCCCATAACCCTTCATGAACCCGATAGCAAGCATGTGTTGGCGAGTCAACCGATTTTCAGTCTTCTGAATGAGATCCGAGCTAACCAAAGCAATCGAAAGGCTTTCCATCTTTTTTTTTGCAGGCTAACGGGCCTTTCGTCGTTCCTGAACCGGCAAGGGAAGTTACTGGCAACCCATCTCCTTCCCATTGACTTGTTAAGACTTACTAAAGGAAGGCGATCCGCATCTCCAAATTTATCTGTGGGCGAGCAAACGAATGAAGCATCTAAATCTATTGCACCTGCGTTTTCCCTCCCATCTCATCTTGTGATTATGCAATTCCATCCTTTCTAAAAGTCTTTTTTTTTTCCCTACAGGCCCAGTCCTTCTCTTTCCTCTGCTACGGATCTCTCTCCTGGGGAACCTTCCGCCCTGTCTTTTTATCCGGGGGCATAGCTAGCTTCTTTTTGGTTAGCGGAGGGATGGCTATTCCTTGATTCGAAGCTTTATCTGGTTTCTACCCGCAGGCTGATTCCGTTGAGTCAACATCCCCGGTACCCTTGAGTGAATGACCTAACCAACGGGTAGATGGATAGGAGGGTTGGTCCACGACCCCTCGATGCATTCCAGAATCCGTTACTGGATAGCCCGAATTCCATCCAGCCTCCTCATCCCATCCCTCCCGAGGCCCACACGCACGGGCCCCGAAACCGTATTAGATTCTAGTCTTCCACCCACCCCGGGCAATGACTGTTCACATGATGCACATTTCTTAAAGAATGGTGATTAGGAAAGGAAGATCACTTAATGAAAGGAAAGATCAATCCGGGAGGGTGCACAGAGGAGAGGTTAATGGTTGAAGGCTGGGCCAATGGCCAATAAAGAAAAAAAAGGTGGGCAAGGAAGGCTCAACTAGCTAGATCCTAAGATCTCGATCCACAGCTTAGTAATCCGCAGACGCTTCATACGAAGCCGAATCCGCTGAATCAGGGGAATCCACCGATCCAGGTAGGTGAGTTGGTATATAACCAAAGTAAGAGCAGAAGGAAAACTCGACCAGAAGACCTGCTAACCCAAGCGCCCACGAAGAGAGATTTCGAATATTGAACTAAGTAGGTAGTAGGCCTTTGTTGTAAAAGCCTTTGAATATCTTCCATCTTCTCCTTGGCAAGAGCAGTCCTACTTGAAAAATCTGAAAAAGGGTCCTTATTTAGTTTTGTTTTCTGAGAGCCACCTTCACTTCAGATTTTGCAATTTGGAGCATAATTGGAACATGGGGGGAACCTTCTACCTCTTCTTGCCAAATCTTTTCCACCAACGGTAAAAATTCAGGATGATCGACCCAAAAATAAAAGAAAAAGAACTTGAATGCTTTCTTTGCTCTGGGAAGGTCAGCCAGCTCAGCCTGGGAAATAGTATCCTCCAAGCTGCTCATCCAACTAGGCCAATCCTGTGAGCCTCCAGCCCTCTCATTCATTCTTCTAACCGCATTGAAGTCACCCACAACCAACCACGGTCTACCACTAATTCCAGAAGCAAACGAGACCAGATTATCCCACTTTGTTTCCCTTTTCCTATAGCAATTATCTCCATATACTATAGAAAGCGTACAACACCAGGGGTTAGACAAATCTCTCACCAAGCAATGAATAACCTGTTCCTCCTGATCAAGCACAGACACATCCAGCCTAGAAGGATTCCAACAAACCCATATTCTCCCCCTTGGGGAAAGATTCTAGTTCCAACTAGCATGCCATCCCGGGGCTATAGCTCTCAAAACTCTGTCTTTATTCACTTCCTTTATTTTCGTCTCAATTAACGCAACAAAAGAAAGCTTGTGCTCTAGAATAAATTTCCTCACTTCATTTTGCTTCATAGGGTCGTTAAGACCCCTAATATTCCACACACCAAGAAAGATGGGGACAAAGGGTAGAACAAAACTAGAGCACGAATCCCAGGGGGAGTAACTCCCTTAGACACTTTCTGGGGGTTGCCCTTCTTGTCCAGGGAATCTTTGCCCCTTACACCTAAGGAGTTCAACTCAGGAGAGGCTGTGGACGGGTCTGAGCAACCTGGACTGATTGAGCTAGAAGGCTTAACGGGGGTTGACGGCGTGCCGATAGCCAGGTCTGCGGGTCGCTGCATCCGATAGGAAGAGCTTCATAGAACCTGAAAACTATTTAGGCAACTTTAGATGCATTCTCTCAATTCTCAATTTCTCGGTCGAAGGTAGTACCAATACTAGGTCGCGAACACGCACTCTGAACTTGCTGATCTCTCGGGCAATGAATATACTTGCGGGGTTATATCCCATACGAAGAAGACCAAAATGGGTCGGGCAACCCCCAATCTTGATGAGTCGAAATTGCGTTTTTTGGCCAGTAACGAGTTCTAGGCTTTAGGCCAGTTCAAGAAAGAAGGTTGGGCTAAAGCCCCTTCCTCGTCCACTTGGTGGGGTGAGTAAACTGAGTCTACTGATATAAGAAGTAGACTTCGTTCCACCGGTTCTTCAGTCTTGTTACGATTCACCGAAAGCACAAATGTGATCACGTATCTAATGTCCATTGACCCACCTTCCGGATATATGAGGCTACCGGAACCAAACCATGATTCCTTTACACCTGGGGCTACTGAGAGAGAGAAATCTCCGAACCAGACCCAGGACCTCTTCTTCACCGGGATATGAGCTAAACTTCAACGACAGGACGTGGGCTAATCAAAAAACTCATTTGATTTCGAGAAGGTCAAAGACATGAGAAGAATAAGCAATCAAAGAGGTACGGTCAAATCAATGCTTTCAATCAGCTTTAACCAATTCTTTGATTGCTCAGTCGAAAGATGAAGGGGTATCCGCAGGTCTCGTAGATATGCTTGGATGGGACTCCTCTGAGTCCCCGGTGGAGACAGTCTAGACAAAAAGAAAGAGTATACATTTTTTTTAGCAGGAGAAGCGATGTCTGGCACAAGTTCCTGCTCCCCTTGAATCTTAATATAATAGGTATGGTGGGCTGGGCTCTTCTATCTCTTACTCGACCTAGCTTTCTCTCCATATAAATTCGTAGCAGTCTTCTTAGTACTTCTCTTCTTAACAGTCGACCCTCTCTCTATTCCTTCTCATAAGTAACTTCCAGATAATAACTAAGAAGCGCGCCCGAGCCCAAATTACACGAGACGTTCTTATCCGAGATTTCACTCCTGAAACCACGAAGAAAGCGTATTTAAGTAACTAACCTAACCTACGCGGGCAATCTTCTCTTCTTCTCATACCCAATGAAGCTTCTTTCTTCTGACGTTCAGTCCTACCTCAAATGGAGAAGCCCTATTCTCAAGCAAGTAGCAGTGCTCACTTTCCCAATAAGGAAAAAATAAGCACAGAAACTCCAGACTGACCTAAAAATCCTTCCGAGACCGGTCGAGCTGGTCTATCTTTTCTCTTTATTTGCCTCTGCCTTGAGACTCTCTCTGTTTGGAACAGTGTGTGAGCCCTGACAATTGACCTGACATTTTAGGTGCACCTTTACGCGAGGCAAATCGAAACCTCCATAGTGTTAGTGATTCTTCATTCATGTAGGGCCCCTTTCTCTTCTTAGCCTCTTTCTTTAGCCATCCTGACCGACCCCCTAAACGAGGAGTAAGCGTTGAAGGGGTCTACTGACTTCAAAATCTTTTAAAAGCAAAAAAGGTCTATCAGACTCACACTGCTCGAGTCTAGTAGACTCTGATCGGGGCTACCTTACTATAGGAATTCCGCAGATATAGACTAAAATAAAATCAAGACAGCTTCCTATCTCGAATCCAAAGAACAAACAGGCTGGTGTGTGTCAATACGAAAACGAATCTTCTGTCCAGTCCATGAAAGGTATCTCGTTTGTATGTGCCTCCCTCTCAAAACAAAAGAAGTGAACCAAAAGAAAAAACAAAAAACTGTATACGCAACGGCGGCTTAGTTGCTACCGTACCGCTCATCAGTCTCAATCCCTATCCCGGAGAGTAAAGGCGTTCATTTTACTTTCAAAATGGAAAGAAGCACTATGTCACTGACGTTTCATACACAGAAAGCTTTCTCTTTATTATTATATAAAGCAATACCGACGAGCAAGGTAGCTTATTGAATGCCGACTACTACGAGAGGTATAGCTTACTCACTCACATATCGACCGGCACATGAGCACTTTATTTAAATTGAGTAATTTAGGTCCAAGATTGATCAATCTCAATGGGAAAAGCACGAGATTTCATTTTTTTATCCAAAAGATGTAGATCTCTTAAGCCTACCGTCTAGGTAAGATGCCAGCTTTCCTATCTCTTAAAGCTATTCCTTAGATACAGAACCACTTCAAATCAAAACAAAACGGGGGGCTTAAACTTTCTCATAAAAACAGGGCGATTTGAGAGTCCGGTCAAGCGTAAATTCAATGTAAAAAAGGTTTCAAGGAGAATAGGGCACAGAGAGACCTAACCCCTTTCCGACGAGATAGGCCTTTAAACTACAGAGTTCAATGAAGAAATGGAATGAGCTAGCGGTTAAAGGTCAACTGAGACCCGGAAACTCGCGTAGGTCCACATATATGAGTCTACTCCGGCAGTTCTTATAACTTAGAACCGAGACAGGCTATCCGTTAGCGCGGGTTGGAGCATTCTATTCTTCTGGTTACTCTAATTACTAAGCTACTCCTCTTTTACCAGATAGAGAAAGGGCCTCGACTTACCCTGTCAGTGAGAACAGGTACGCCTTTTCCTACAGCACTGACGTCCGGGGAAAAGCCGGTATGGGAGCTAGTCTCAAAAGCAGGAGTTGTAGCCTTTCAAGATTATGAGAACGGGATCCAACCCTGTTAGGGTTTCAAGCTTTAGGCCTGGTGCTTAGGCTGTCAGGCAGGCGGAATTCATACTTTTTGAATTGAGAGAGGGGTTCAGAGAAAGACTCGTTGGAAGCTTCCAGTCTCACCACACCACCATCTTTTTCATTTCAAACTTGCATAGCAACAGGGGCGATCAGTTGAATCTGATCGGTAGGGGCTGCATATCGCTGTTCGCCTGGTCGGTACTATCCGTTCCTTTTAGTGTCCCCCACCGCAACCCCATTACTCGATCAGGGTATCTAAGCCACTGCTCTATTCCCGACTCGAAATCCATAAAGGACTTTAAGGGAGAACTGTTCTCTCTATCTCAGCTGCTTTCCCTACTACCGGCACAAGAGGGACTTTTTCTCTAAAGCCTACTTCCTCTCTCTGATCTCCAAACCCATTTTTATCTCTAAAGATTTTTGCTGAGGAGGTGTTCATGATAATCCCCTCATCAGGTTTCTCGGAGGCTTCTACCCCGGCCTGAAATCACTCCACTTCCATCTCCGAGAAGTGTATCCGACGAATTTCTTCCTAAAACGGTGTCTGTTATGGTCGCAGCAGCTGATGCTGCCTCCACATCAAACTTTGTTCCTCCACCTGCTAACAACACTATACTATATAGGAAGAGCCGGCACAACTTCAGTTTCTTTTTCTTCCAACCAATGCTTGCCATGGCCAGTGCTTCCTTGTTCTTATCTCCATAGAAAGCGAAAAGAGACAAGGGATTTCCTATAGTCAAAAAATATGGGTTCGCCTGTTCATTCAATACCATAATAAAAACTAGTAGAGCGAGGGGATAGTGACCAGTGACGAGTGACCATAGGGCTTTGGTAACCGGAGGAGTAGTTGCCTAGTAGCCAGCTGACTTACGAGTACCAGCAACACTGACGGTTACGCTTTCTTATACCGATTCCTATTTCTAACAAGCTCTGCTATTCCTATGAATAGCCTGCTCCAAACCTGAGCTGAGTTGACCCAGAGGAACCCCTGAATAATATCATCAATCACCTTCCACCAGAAGTCACCTATAACATCGTCCAGGAAAGGCTCCTCGCCTACAATGCCCATGAGGAAGAATAACTAACTATTTTTCATATGCCTTTGATATAAGAAAAAAGACTCTGAGCTTAGGCTCAAAACAAAGAAAGTCGGGTAGAGGTCCTTTCAAGGAAATGGGATTCGTATTATTAACCTTAACCTAAGGTTACCGAAAGAAAGACAACAAGCCTGAAAAGAAGAAGCTTGCTCTTCTGACCCTTTTGCCCTTTTAAAGTGGTGCAAACGGTCTCAAAGAAGCGAAGTGGGACCTTTCTAGGAAGTAGGGTGGATTTGTGACAACTTTCGTCACCGTCTTTCTAAGTGGTATGGTACGCTAGGTAGTTGACGGGCGTTTAACTGCGGTCTGGTTTCAAAGACTGGACACCTAGAAGTATACTACTGGATTGAAGGCCTTTTGACGTTGGGATGATGACGAGTCTCTGCCTGCAGACTAACACTCTGGAGACTACGGGTCCCTACGGTGCAACCCCGCTTAGGTCGGAAGCCATCCCAGCCCGGGCGAATTGGGTCTTTGCATTAACCTCAAAAGGATAAAAAGCGCATCAGGTATAGGAAGGACTTCTTACAGGAGCACAGGAGAACAACCTATATCAAGGATGGTAGCTGACTAGCACTCACAAAAAGGCACTTATGGGATGAGTTCCTTGATTGGCTAGTCAAGGGATTCTCCGGAGAGCTATTACTTAAGATTAAATAAGGAATTTCCTAACCACGAAAGGTGGTATGGTCCCAATGAAAGTGTCTCTTAGCTGGTTTACAGGCTTCGGAAAAAAAGAAGAAAATAACAACCCACTGTCATAACTCCAAGAGTTAATTGCCGTAACTGCTCAGGATGTTATTTGTCGAGTTGACTGGTTTTAGTTCAGACAGCTGAAACAGGATCGTAAACCGCCCCCCTTCCGTGGGGGGTGGGGATTCAGACCGATGAGGGACGTAGGAATTTTACTTAACTGTCCGGAAGGCTGAAATTGCTTTCTCGGGAGCCTTTGGGAGGTCGGGGTATTCCATCCCATGATACTCAAGGAGCAAGGCGTCGTATCCTAGGGGTTCTACTAATACATCGTAAAGCGGATCCAGGTTTTGGGTTATACCCCAGAAAGCACTATATCCCTGCTAAAAACAGACTCTGGAAGCGGTTTTTGCTAGGATGAATGCTACTTCTATGTATTTCCCATCGCATTTTCATAAGGTTTCATATCCTTCTTTTTCAATCTTTTAACGATGCTTGCCAATTCTAATCCAGGGGGAGCACTTAGATCGCAGATTTTCGCAAAACGACCTCGCGTAGCCAGTTCAGGTATAAATTTGAATAGGTTTACCAAAAGTTTTCCCTATTTTGAGAAGAACTTCACTGTCGAAGTACTCAATAGGGAGCTCAGGTAAACGGATCCAAAGCGCAGTTTTAGTGACCGTTGCCAAGGAAGGCCTAAAATCAGGGTGCTTCGAAAAGTGAGATAATGGTTTGCTATCATCCAAGGTCCCCCAGTAAGAGCTCTTTTGTAATCCTCCCCATCAGTTAAGGATGGTCGTGGCCCAGGTCAATGAAGTCAACTCCCCACTTGGTCTCCACATTTTCAAAATTTTCTCATGGATAAATTTGTACTAAACTTTCTTACCCAGAACCTTAACTATAAGAAAGAGACTTCCTCCATGGTTGAAAAATTCTCCTTTTCTTTTAGTTTCCCCATTACCATTAATGTTGATCACAAGGGGACAATTCGAAGGGCCCTGGTTATGGATTTGCTGCTGCTGCTCATCTTCTTCCCACTCGTCTGATTTAAAGCCTTCAGACTCCGGTTCCGAGATCTCAAGATAGTATGAGCCCTTGTGCTGTACCTGCATGAGAACGAACATCACGAAAGGACAGTGGTTGATTACCGTCTTCCTTTGATCGCTTCCATGGTCCGGGACTCTTCCCAAGGTCCGGAGGTAGCTCACAAAGGTCGCCATTAACTGTTTCAGTCGTCACAGAGGTCGCCATTCCTTAGCCCCTCATTGGTTGTTAGGCATTTGTCACTTCTTCTATTTCATTTCCATAGCGATTCACTCAACATAGAAAAGCAACTAGAGCAGAGCTCGTATCCGGCCTAAAGCTCTTGAACTATAGGAGGGGTCTAGCATACTGAAACATAAATGTAGCTATAAAGCCTTTTTGAGCATCTTCCTTGCGATCTCCTTATCCTATATCAGAACACTTTTTCACTTTTTTTTGCTATCACAATAAATTGCCATAGATCGAAAGTGAGTCCAGGCTTAGTGCTTCCGCCTATCCGGCAGCCGTTACCAGCTGTTCACCACTCCTCCCTTCTATGCTCCGTGGGTCCTTTGTTACCTAATTCCCTTAAACACGGAATTGCTCCTAGTCTTTACCCAAGAGATGTCCCTGAGACTCAATAAGAAAATTGTCTCTTTGCTTAGCTTAAGCACAAGATTCGACAGTTGTGATTCCGTCTTGGATTGAGCTTTCTCACTCTTTCTATGCCTCTTCCTGAAGTGAACGAATACATCTCTTTCTGACGTGAATGAACGCGATTCTCTAATAAGACCCAATCTTATTGAGTCAAGTAGAAGATTCTTGTAGAAATTTTTTTTGATTGACTTACTCCAGCATCAAGGTGGATTTAGCTTGGATTAATAGAGATTAATAGAACAGACGGGAACTAAACAGATAGGAATGCCCGACACAATGCGGCTACTAGAAAAACGTATATTAGATACACCATTTCTTTGTCACGTGCATAGCCCTGCTCCTTGTCTTTGAAAGTCCGAAGCAATGGACACTATATAATTCCTTGTCGCTCTCGTACGCACCCTTGTCTCTCGAACCCTTGCTTCTCTCTTGTGCTCCCTAGAGCTAAGTAAGCAATTCTCTCTCTTCTCTAGCCGTGGCCGCTAGGAATTGCTTTCGCTCTTCTCTCTCTGGGGTGCTGGTGGTCGATAGTTGTATGTAATGTTGAGGAAAGAGATTCGGATGAAAGAGGTACGACGGGATATTCCTCCCCGGTTCGGAACTAAACGTTGAGCGGCGGATCAAGTAAAAGCTGGCAATCCTCCACCTAACAACTCCTCCTTTACAGTATCAGCTGTTAATAGGCTCTAATAGACAACCAACCCCATCTATTCTTGATAAACCGGGGCACCTTTCCTATGTGTCAGTGCCATTTTTCTCTAAGGCTTAAAGTGAATCTGTCATAGCTTGTTGCCAGCAGAGCTGGCCCACGGCTTCCGAAAAGGTTTGAGGTTCCCGCATGAACACTGGCAAGAAAGGCACGATCTTTGGGAGAAAACGAGTTATAGGATCCATAGGATTTTTCATGCGAGAAGACCTACGTACCTCAGTAGAGGGTAGATAGGATCTGGAGACAAGGAAGATGATGTAGAGGTAGTAGGTTGGCCAGCCTGATCCATCTCAGATGCCTTGCACTTTTTTAGCGCCTAGTGTAAACCGGAGTGGCAGGTCGGCTAGAAGGAGACGGCTCCTCAGTGGGACCAGATGAAGAAAGCTCCCCTTACTAGTAAAGGGGGTCCGAGGTTCAGGATATGAAATAGAGCAACTTGACGTAACAGAAAAAAGCGTAAACCGAGTTGAATCATAAAATCGAGTTTCATCCCCAACTGAGGAAATGTAATTGTTAAGGTCGGTAACCTGTGGCTACCTCAGGACTATCTGACTACACTACTTGCGTTAAGGCGCTGAAGCCGGAGTTTGCTTGGTAGGGGTTAGCTTATTCCCAGACGAACCAGCCCAGTAAGAGAGATTCCCCCAGACACCAATACCTGCGGGAACTAGTAGCCACACTACGGCGTATGAGAAATTCCCTGACGGCTTCCCTTAACCGTAGGCCACAGTTGCTTCCTTCGCTCTTGAATCTAAAACCATATCTGGTTTCGCCTCCCCTTGGAGCGACCCTTCCGAAACAGCATTCTAGCAACTTCGTTTTCATCCAGCGTTCTCACCAACCAGTGAGCCGTCACAGAGTCTCCCGCTAACTCATGCCAAACCCTTATGAAGGTATCCGACTTTTTCCAATTCTTTGTGACTTCATCAGTCTAGCAATAGCAGCATGCCAGTATTTTGCCCTAACTACGAAGCTTGAGTCCTGTCTTCGCCCGTGAACGCAACAGGACGCGGTCGTCTAACTCGACTTCCGCAGCGAGTCTCATTGCAGCTCTCTCCTGCAGTAGTTAATTTTTTTTTATTTTACTTCAAAGATTTTTTTCTCACAAGATGCTTGTTTTGCAGAGGGGTGAAAGTTTTGAAGAAATAGAAGAAGAAAGAAAGAGTAGTAGCCATGATCGATTTCCTCTGCGCAGGAGCTTGGGATTTGAGAGTAAGCATGACTCTGAGAAGATCTCTGATTGTGATCAATTGGGTCTCACTCAAATCTTGGTAATAACGAATGACTTGCTTGATTTCTCTGCATCGGCTCGTGAAATCTTGGATGATCTTATCAAGTTCAATTGAACTAAGAATGTCGATTGCTCTGTCGTAATAGTTTGTGGTCACTCCAAAGCTTCCATGGCGGAATCAGTACCCCCCTCCACTGAACTACGGATGCCTGTACGCAACCCCATGAAGCAACCGAAGATCCATTGATCGCTTTTTCGACACCCGTAATTTTCCTGTAAAAGAAAGAAAATCCCGGAAACTCAGATTCTTCATTGTTGAAAAATCTTATAAAAATAAGTAATTTAGGAATTTTAATTACTGGGAACACGTCGCTAGCCTAAGGCGGGCTTCGCTATCCTCCCGAAGCTGGTATTTTCCAATGTAATGGTTTTTGACCACTCACTTATATGAGTACAAGGGGCTTGACTATATTTTTTTTACTTTATGTAATTAAGTTTAGCTGGAGGGTCCATCTAGCCACCCTAATTAACCCGGTTGAGGATAACACATTATTAAATCCGAATGATGATTTCATAATCAATCATAGAGGTGTGAAATGGCGTCTTTTCAGAAGTCAGATAGCCCTTGAAGGTGTTAGCGCACACCCTTTTTCTATCATATAAATTTAGCTCCGAAGGCAACCCGTCGCGTCCTCGTCACGGCGTTAGCAGCCATTGACGATTATTGAAGACTAAGCTAGTTGGCCTAGAATGGAGCGCATACTACTTCTTTGAAATCGCGAACATCTTACTCTTACCTTTCTTCTTAGTCTGATCCGGGCACTCAAGACCTCGGTTCTTGGCTTTGATCCAATTCTGAAGCTCGTTTTCTCACTCGCCGATGTCATTTTTAAATTCACTTAGTTAGAAAAATGATGGGGATAGCGTACCGTCTTAAACAAGCGCCAGGAAAATGGAACCGCGCTGAATTACGTCGTAGGCAAAGCTTTTGATTCGACAAATGGTTGCTGCTCCCACTTTTGAAATTGTTGGCTCGTGTTTTTATTTTTAGGGTCAGCAGGTCAGGCCGGGCCTGCGGTTCTAATGATTCCGTAGATACAGAAAGAGTCAGTCTCGGCTTTAGATTATTTTATTATATATATACTATATAAAATACAACTTTAGGCTTTGCTTTGTGCATTAAGTAGGACTCATATGATTCGTCTTCCTCGACTTCGGTTTTGTCTCTTAGTTTTGAATACCCCAGTTACTCGATTGGTCAGGTCTTCCTTCCTTTTATGTGAATTCGTAGAGTAGGCAGAGACCCTTATATACGAATGTTAAACACGTAAACCATGGGTCCCTCGAATATCCATCATCAGCCAACCCCCTTTCCTGGTTTTTGTTCCACTAGCAGTAAGCTCTGCTCTCTCTCTTCTGTAATAATAAGGGAATTGCTCGTCAGCAAGATGAATTCGCTATCCCTGGCCCACTTAAATAAGGCTGAGAAACTAACTTCCTACTTACTCCAATTGCGAGAAACTTCCAACTGAGAAAGCAACCCTCCTTCATGTCTAACCGAGAACTGGTAATCGAGAGGGTCTTTCTTCCCTTCCCCGACTGTCTGAAAGGGGAGCAGCAGAGCGTAATCAGGTCTCGATTACCCAAATCATAGTCCCGTCTGTCCTTTAGTTTGACTATGGGATGCTGGACAAAGTGGGTGCGCGATTGGATCCGAATCTATAAGTCATAAGAAAGCCTGTTCAAGCCGGGAAGGTGGGCGAAGAAGTTTCATCTCAATCCGGCTCATTAGTTAGAGATTGTGGAAGGTCTCATGGGCAATGCAATAAAATAAGCCGATTCCATCCCAATCTCTGTTCCCGACTCAATCCTGCTAGTTTGATACCTCACTGCTTCTATCTCTCTGTCTCACAGGCCTATGACAGGCAAGACTAAACAAACCTTCATTCACTCGGCTCGGTCAATCCATTCGTGAGCCAATTAAGTGTTTTTTCCCTCAGGTACGACAAGTCCATTCAATGATCATTCTTCCCATTCCAATAGGCCCCGACATGAGAATTTCAATAGGGAAGGTGACGGCAGTGAATGAGAAAGATCGAATCTCAGGCTAGGTTGTAAGCGTAAGCTAAGTTTCTCATTTGATCACTTGTTTGAGGCGGGTGTACCATCCCATCGGTCAAAGACATGAGAATAATCAGCATGAAAATTGGCGCTTTAACGACATTCGAATAGAACGACTTGTTGCTCACTTAAGGCCGGTTTAAAGTTTAAAGCAGGGGCGTAGGCACGGGATGCTAGCTTCAGGTTGCTTTTCCTTCGCACAGAAGAAGAAGTTCCATCCTCCTCTCTCCGCTCCAGCCAGTGATCCACTTCGAATAGAACGCAATGTTGTGCGCTAGGTTTCAAGGTCAGATAGGGCTTTGAAGATAGGGGTTGGCAGAAGAAGTAAAGGTTGCTTCCCGATCTCCTATGTAACCGCCTGCGGAACAGAACTATGTCTACAATTTTATGAGGGAAGCCCTCCTCTACAATAAAAAGAGAGAAATAAACGAAAGGGTAGATCGAAAGTGAAAGTAAAGAGGGAGAAGAGCTATATAAGAAAACCTGTCCTCGTGACTTTCTGCTTTTATTATGAGAATTCTGGTTAACTTGATGAGAGAAAGACCAGTCATAAGAAATCCAACCAAAAACCATGGATTCGATATCCTGCTATACTCAGGAAGGTGCATTCCTGACTAAACCATTAGGAACATAAAGATGCAGAAAAGCGCAACTACATGAAGTTGAATTTCCTCTTCATCTACCTTAAGGTTAAGGAGGTGGTTATACTTTCAACTAAATATAAATAGAATGCATACCATTAAAAGAATGGAATGTATCCCTTATTTAATTTTCATTTTTGAATCTACCTTGGGAACAGAAGAATGAGCTCGCTTTGGCTCAGACAACCATATCCGTACTGGCCGGGAAGAAGGGTGCTTTACCCGTTGTCTCTAACTAAGTGGTCTATATAACTTGGGGACTCCCCGAACTATCTAACCGATCTCCTCTCCGTAAACAGACAGGGGACAGACTATGAATCAGGGGATGCGCTTGATAGATGGGCTTGGCTTGGTCTGACTTCACCGTCAAGAGAGGAAAGAGGAGGGATCACCAGCTCGCAAGAAAGTCACATGTAGGCCCGGAGCACTTAAAGATGGTATTTGGACACCTTTTCTTGAGAACGTGTCTCCTAAGCACAGAGTACTCTATTAAATCAAAGGGGAAGGAGAAGGATAGTGATTCAACCGGGTGTATCACCCCAAATCCAAGGGAAGGGGAGCGATCTTCATTGATTCTACAAGAAAGAGTAGTCCCGCTTCCGATGAGCATAATGATCCAGGAGAGGTAGAAGCTATGGCCTATGCTTTTTAACCTGCCTCGAAGCGAGCGGTTGTCCCTAATCGTTTTGATTCGAACAGCAGGAAGAGATGCTATCTTTTATAGATAATAAAATAAGACCACCAAGCCCCTTCCTTTAGTGACTGCAGGCAGCCGCCTCCCTTCAAAACTTGGATTGCTGGTTTTGTATGTCTCCTGATTGGCTCTCCAAGAAGATGGGTGTCTATTTTTCTTTCTATTTGAATTGAGCCAACCAGCTCTTTCTGAGTAGTTCAAGTGCTCTACTCGCGGATCAAGAGAGGTTACCGCCTATTGTCTATAGTTCCACAGCCCTTTATCTATTAGTCATTGATCTTCCAGAAGCGGAAAGCGAGGGTGACATGATTCCCGAACCAGAGCGAGGGTGACAGGGCGAGCTTACGTGGGTGAAGAATCGATTGGTTATAAGCCTCATTTCCCTAAAGTGAGTTCACACCTAAAATCCCGGGGTGGAGCTTGAAGATGGTTATGCTCACTTCTTTTTGTCTTAAATAAGATCTATTTCCAAGCCTTGAAACCCTGGAATGAGCATCGCTTTCGAATGATTAAAGCAAGCTTAGATCTTTTATTTCTATCTCTGGCGATTGAGTAGCCGGATTCCTTTTAGGCCTAGGTCGATCGAGAGCATATGCAATTCAAAATTTCTATTCATAGCACCCCCTTCCCTTCCCCTTTTTTAGTAAAAGAACTGAGTCAGTAAACTACTTACCTCCGCGTGCTGGTGAACCCATTCCATAAAGGAAGTGACTGGGCTAATGCAAAAAGAGGAGAAAGCTCAATAGATACCTCTAGTGATGCTTCAGCCTTCGTCTTTGCTGCTCCTGCTAGGTATAAACAACAAAGGCGATGCATCCAGGATAACATCTTGCTTTGTCACGATATGCTAAAAAAATTCCACCTTCCGCAAGGGAAAGCCAGGATGTGTGTGCAAATTTACCTGAGGAAAGCGTTCGACAGTGTTGACTGGGGATTCCGGGAAGCTGCCATGCTGGCTATGTGATTCCCTCAGAAGTGGATCGAATGGATAAGGGTCTGCATTACTAACCTAAAATATTCCATTGTTATCAATTACCCTCCACGGCAGTAGTAGAGGTCTCAGGCAAGGCAACCCCGTGCTCATGAACATTTATCAACTAGATATTCGAATCAATTCCTTTTGAATAAGGAGGGAATGCAAGAAGGGATCCTTGCAACTTTGTAAGGAAGTAAGAAGCATATCAAAGTAAAAATGGTAGTTATACCGGGTATGAGGCAAAGCCAGAAAATTGCTTTTTGACCAATCCGCTTCAGCTGACCTCTGGTGGAGGAACCGAACCAACATGGAATTAAACCTTTTCGAGCATGATGAGCAGAAGGCAAGGGATAAAAAAAACCAGCTTTCACTGGAAAATTCTCATTCGATGTCTCATCCATCCCTACTTGGGAATTTGATAGATGAATAGGGCTCTACTCCGCCAAAGAAAGCAAGAAAAATAGAAAAAGTCGAGCAAGAGACTCTCGCCCTATTTTAAGATGAGAGTAGCGATCACTTACCTGATCTACGACCTACTATCTACGCGTACCAGCCTTCCTTTGTTTTGCATCACGAGATGGACTCTTCGCCCATCCCCTAAGGTCTTTCAAATTATACCTAATTGGGGAGAGGACCCACCAGGAGTCCAACTCCAGATTGGTGGCTAATGGGCCTCGCGTATCCTGCCTTTTCGTAGAATGCAACGCTTATACGTTCACTGAGGAATGAAATCCTATCTTTTATCCGAGCTAGGGATCAGAAAGCAAGAAGGTGGGGGTCAGAAATGAGTAGCGTAGGTGATACCGATAGGGTGGTTGGATACGCGACAGCAACGGCAAGGCACTCTTGACCCCGTCCGTAGAGGGTCGGTACGAATGAGACTGTGCTAGAGATCGCAGTGAGCAAGTATGCCTTGTTGACTGGGTGTTGGTTTTGAAACAAGGATGAGTCACTCAGGGAGTCCGTCCAAGCTTCAGCTACTAATGCCTGGGCTAACTTCTTGGGGGTGAACAAAGTGCTCTGAGTCTGAGATCGATACTGGTTAACGCCACAAGTGCTCTGCCATTGGTCTACACACAGAGTCATCAGGTAAAGTCAGAGCTTGGACTGGGAATGAGATCAGAAGAGGCTAGGCTACTAGGGAAGATAGAAGCGATCCACAAATCAAACCACTATCCCATTGGCCGCTTCATGCGCCGAACACTCTTAATAAGAAGCTTTATTTTATAAGGTATGTGCCTATGCTCTCGATACACGGCTTGAGAAGGCGGCTCCTTTTTATTCTTCCTATAGGAGCTACTCCTGATTCAGTCAATCAGAACAAGCCTTCGGACCCACCAACCAATCAAACTAGCTTGATGCGGAGGCAAATACCCAGGGATACTATAGCTCAACACACGCCTGGCCGGGGGGAAGGAAGCCCTCGAAGCGAGCTCCGTACCAAATAGCTGTGGAGAGAGAGAAGCCAAACTCTACCGCACTGAAGAGCGAGATAAATAACTGACATCCTTGGTTGATGATCCTCGTCGGTGGAAGGGAAAGCGCGATGAAAGGCAAGTCGGTAGTAGGTCCAATGGAGAGAGGAATTGAGAAGAGATAGGGTCCGCTTTCTAGGCTGACGTTGGACAGCTGTTGGATAGCCCCGACCTACACAAGTGGTTTTAGAATGAACTCACATTTTGAAATGTTCTGTTAGGTTCTTAGTAGCAGTCGGCGATCTTTTCTTCTTTTACTTCACATAGCTTTTCGTCTCCTTGATAGCTGGAAGTTCTCCAAAAGTATGAAAAGCTGGAGGACTTTGTACCATCCATTCCGGTGTGGTTGGATTCTGTTCAACAGCCCAAGGACTTGGAGCACATCTTTTGTTATTTCCACTGCTTGAAGTGATTGTTACGACCACGAAGAAACGACGAATCCCAACTACGGATATATAAGAGCCAAAACTGCTAAGGGCATTCCATCCAGCGTAAGCATCTGGATAATCTGGAATGCGACGTGGCATACCCGAAAGCCCTAAGAAATGCATGGGAAAGAAGGTCAGATTAACCCCGAAAAAAGTGATCCAAAAATGGATTTGCCCTAAAGTTTCAGGGTATGTCCGACCAAAGATTTTACCCACCCAATAGTGAAATCCTGCAAATAAAGCAAAAACGGCTCCCATAGAAAGTACATAATGGAAATGTGCAACCACATAATAAGTATCATGTAGAGCAATGTCTAGCCCAGAATTTGCCGGGACTATTCCAGTGAGTCCTCCTATAGTGAACAAAAAGATGAACCCTACAGCAAATAACATGGGTGTTTTGTATTGTATCGAACCCCCCCACATGGTAGCGATCCAACTAAAGATTTTGATTCCAGTGGGGACAGCTATGATCATGGTAGCTGCGGTGAAGTAGGCACGGGTATCAACGTCTAAGCCCACAGTAAACATATGATGAGCCCAAACAAGAAATCCAAGAACACCTATACTGATCATGGCATAAACCATGCCTAGATACCCGAAGACCGGTTTTCCCGAAAAAGTCGAAACGATATGACTTATGATACCGGATCCAGGCAGAATGGGAATATACACCTCTGGATGACCGAAAAACCAAAAGAGATGCTGGTATAATATGGGGTCTCCCCCTCCAGCGGGATCAGAAAAGGTTGTATTAAAGTTTCGATCGGTTAATAACATGGTAATTGCCCCCGCCAGTACCGGAAGTGATAATAAAAGTGGGAATGCTGTCACTAGAACGGACCACACAAATAGGGGTGATCTATGCATAGTCATTCCAGGTCCACGCATGTTGGAGATTGTTGTTATAAAATTGATAGAACCTAAAATGGATGAAACACCAGATAGATGAAGACTAGAAATTGCTGAATCAACTGCTCCTCCAGAATGGCTGGTAATACCACTTAAGGGCGGATAGACCGTCCACCCAGTGCCGCTACCCACTTCTACTAAGGCTGAGCTTAATAGGAGCAAGAGACTTGGTGGCAACAACCAGAATGAAATATTATTTAATCGTGGAAATGCCATGTCAGGTGCACCTATCAGAATCGGAACAGACCAATTACCAGATCCACCTATCATCGCCGGCATAACCATAAAAAAGATCATTAAAAAAGCGTGAGCCG